AAATAATATTGCCAAAAATTAACAAGGTGGTATTTCCATTTCTTCATCAAAAAATGAGTCCCTCTTGAACCCAGAATAGATTTTCCTTGATATCGAATATAATGTATGAAAGGATCCTTGAAAATCCATAGAGTCTTCTGACAAAAAATTCGGCACACTCCAAGATGTTCTTTTTTTACATAAAAATGTATTCGCTCAAGAAGGACTCCAGAAGATATTAATCGTAAAAAAGAGGATTGTTTACAAGGAAACACTAATAGAAATTCGTATTCATATATATATAAATTATATAAGAACCAAAATAGTCTTTTATTTTCTTTTGAAAATACGTAAATAGATTTTTTCGGAATAATGAGACTATTCCAATTATAATATTCGTGGAGAAGGAACTGCAATAAATGTAAAGAGAGAACATCCTGGATCCAGGATTGAAGCATTTGGACCAAGATTTCCATATGGACGGGATAGGGTATTAGTATATCGGAAAGATAATTTAAATGCAATAATTTATCCTCTAAAAAAGGAAATATTGAATGACTAGATTGTAAATTGTGAGATTTTGGTATTTCTTTTTCTTCAAGGGAAGATATTAACTGCAGCGAAAATGGAATTTCTACAATGACTGCAAAACCTTCAGATAGAATCTGAGAAAAAAAATGAAAATAATTGTTATGCCCAACAAATATATTTTGGTAAATATCATTAACCGAATAAATCAAATAATTTTTTTGATACATTCGAATAATTAAACGTTTCACAAGTACTGAACTAAATTTATTGTCATAACCCGAGGAGTTTTGGGGTTCATAAAAAATTGAACTATTTAACCCATGATCATAAGCAAATACGTAAATATATTCTTGAAAGAGAAGTGGATATAGAAACTGTTGTTGCCGAGATCTATCTTCTTCTAAATATCCTTGTAATTCTTCCATTTATATTTCCACGTGAAGCAGAGGTAGAAGGAACTTCTTGAGTTATAAAATAACTGATACATAGTGCAATATGGTCAAAACAGAGTATTATGTATAATAAAGAAGATTATGTATATATACAATAATAATAAAAAACCTGTAAAGGAAAGAGGGAATCCAATCAATAGGTTTTTTTACTCCCCTTTTTCTATCAAAAATGGTTTATCTTCGTTATAATTACAAGAGGATAATGACCCTTTATTTTTGCAACCTGATTGCTCTTTTGATTTTGGAATTAATTATCTTTATCAGTATACTGTTTCTTTTACACATTCGTCTCTAACCCATAATAATCAATATTTAGGATTCATAAAAAAAAAAAAAGAATCAATGGTCTCCTCACGGGAGACCCCATCCTTTCCCGTACCAGGCACTAATCCATTTTTAACGTCTAACTAGATCGGGTAATCATTTAGTTCAAATTAAGAACATAAGCTCGTTGCTTTTTGGTTTATCAGAATTGGAATTGGAGCCATGAAGCTCTATCCATTTATTCACTAGACCAAACTATAAATTTGAATTTGTTTTGTCCACTTCCCTACCAAAAAAAATTGTAAGAATTGAGTAAGGAGAAATTCTTAATTTCACTTTCATTTTAATTTGAAATTTTTTCAATGAAAATAAAATAATAAATCTATTATTTTATTATATTACGTATTACGACATGCTGCTTTTTCCATTCATTACCTTTGAGGATCAGTCGTGGTCTTATAGACTCTACCAAAAGTCTGGACGAATTTATTGCTTCATCAAAATGTGTAAAAGATCATAGTCGCACTTAAAAGCCGAGTACTCTACCGTTGAGTTAGCAACCCAACCCTTCAAAACAAAAGTTGGATATGTAGATACGATCGAAATAAAAAACCAATTGAATTAGACTGCGCGACCCCATCAAAACATTGAACTAAGAACAAATCTTTCTTGTTGATTTATTGATCAATTAGAAAAAAATGTATAGATCATAGTAAAAAACACCAAATTCCTAATAGAAATGCCAAAATTCCGACGGACCAACTGTTTATTTATACATTTTTTTATTTAACCCGAGTTAAGGAAAAAAAAACATCTTCTATGACAGTAAACAAACCCGGCAATACAAACCCGTCATTTGACTGAAGTGAATTGAAAACCAAATCCAATAATACAATATAGGATAGGGTCAGGATAAAGAGATTTCTTTATCTACGATCAATTATATTTGTTCAATATAACATTGTCAATATAAATATGACTAGAATGGTGATAAAACGAATAAAAAACTGAAGTAAATCAAATAAAGATTTTTGTTGGATTGGCACAAACAAAAAAAAAATATAAATAAATCAGAAATTTTTATAAAATAAGGAAGAGATAAAGACAGACAGGTTTATTCAATCAATAAAGGATAAACAAGATTAATTCCTTGTTTGTTGCTGGATTCCTATAACAGGAAAAGGACAGATTATATATAATAAATTGTAAGTAAATAATTACACTATATATATATTTATTCCTCCCCCCTTTTTTTCTTTATTTTGGTCTTTTTTTCTTTATTTTGGTCTTTTTTCTTTTAATTAACTTTTCATTTTAACTAATTAACTTTAACTCGAAATTTTTTCTTTAAATAAATCTGCTTTCCTAAAAATGTCAGAAACAGTTCCTGTTGGTTGAGCACCTTTTTCAAGGAAATATAGAATAGCAGGAACGTTTGAATAAGTTTGATTATTTATCGGATCATAAAAACCCACTTTTCGAAGATCTCTCCCTTCTCGTCGGGATCGAACATCAATTGCAACGATTCGATAGATGGCTCATTGGGATAGATGCACATAAACAATCTCCCCCAGAAACGTATAAGAGGTTTTATCCTCATACGGCTCGAACTCGAGAAAAAAAAATTTCATTCGTACTCATAACTCAAGTTGGGTAATTCTGACATAGTCCCAGGGGAATCCTTAAACATTTATTGAGCCGTCTCTAACCTCTTTTGTTTGTCTCATCCCGAGTCAATTATTCTGATCCCTTTCTTGAGACAATTGAAAATAGTGTTTCCTTGTTCCGGAATCCTTTATCTTTCTTTTGTAAAATCATTGGATTTAGACATTACTTCGGTGATCCTTACTCCTTTTCAAAAGGGCAGCAACATACCTTTTGTTTTTTGTTATTTTCTTCTATATAAATGGAATACCCATAGAAATAGAATACGAAGAATTGATTTCCTAGGATACACCTTTCTTTTTATTGAAAAAAAAAAGTTTTTTTTTTTTTTTACTTGTTTCAAGTTTAAACCTTTCGATTTTTTTATATTGATATTGAGGATATATTTACAAAGTTGGTCTAACTTATTGATTGATTAGCACTAACCCTAGATTCTTCCCCTTGATAAATAAATCAATCTTTTCTACTCGAGCTCCATCACGTACTATCAATCTAAGACAAATTAGATTCCTAACGGAACAGAACAAATTATGTCGAGACAAGAGCATCTTCATTTTTATGGAAAATGGTGGATGTAAAAATCCACAGCCGATCATGTCCTTCAAGTCGCACGTTGCTTTCTACCACATCGTTTCAAACGAAGTTTTACCATAACATTCCTCTAATATAAAAAAATAAAATTCAATTGAATTTCAAACCACGATGAAATATATTTAACCTTAAATATATTTCATTTAATATGTGTAATCATGAATAGTCATTGGCTCAACAAGCAGTATATAATAGTCCATACTTTCTACCTATGGATAGAAAAGTATTCTATATACTTTTTGCGAATCTGGGATAAGGATAAAGTTCAGTAAGGATCAAATTTATTTACCTCGATATTCTATCATATGAATAAAACATATTTATAAAAAAAAAACGTTTGCTAAAGACTCATTTACATCTCCAACAGATTGTTCAAGATGGTCAATCATGAAGGATACATATTTATATAATATAACAAACATAACAAACAAAAAAACTATAAAACTAAAATTTCTTAATTTTAATTTAATATGTTTAGTTTAAAAAACTGGAGCAAAATCCATTATTAATCAAATAAACTCGTCCAACGACCCCAAAACAAAAGGTCGTAAATTTCTAGAAACTATTGATTTATCATATTTTTTCAAGTACCAACCAAGAGTTCATAAAAAAAATATTAAATATTATTAAATAAAAAAAAAAAAAAAAAAAAAATATTATTAAACATATTACAATTATTTACAATTATATAATTACAATTATATTATATATATGAGTATAGGATTTTACCTTGTTTATTTTATATGATATGATCATATGGATTTTTTATGGTTATATGGTATATGGATTTTTTTGTATTTTGTTTTACTTCAGGTTCGACAATTTTTCCATCAATTTCATAAAAAAGTTCAAGTACAAGTATATGAAATATACTAATTTCCCCCAATCCTTACTTTACATTACATGGATTTACAAACATATATTTACAATAATTTTTATTTGAGGAATCTAAGATATAAGATAGAAAGAAATGGAATTCCGACAATTCTCCTATTTTGTTACCATACCACAACTTTAGAGGTTTTCTAAGACTGATGATGAAACTGATGAAATTAGTAACAAAAACTCGCTACTCTTTAGTATCATCTCCACATAGAAAAATTGGGATACCGATTTTTTACTTTAGGCGTTGTGTGGAAGGGAAGAGGGATGCCTTTGTTTCACGCTGCAATTCAGAATGCATTATGTGATAATTCACATTTGATGAATATGTTATATTCAATTTAGTTAAATGGGTAACTAACTTAAAAATGAATATAACATAGTACGAGCATATTCTGAATGTGAATGATAAACCAAAAAAGAATTTTAATTAAAAATGAAAAAAAAAATACATTCTAAGAATTCAGAACAACTTTTTGTTCTCTTAAAGATTTTTTGTTTTATGTGGGATACAGTGTGATCCTATCTTCTGTTTCTGATAGATAGGATCTGGGACGGAAGGATTCGAACCTCCGAGTAACGGGACCAAAACCCGCTGCCTTACCGCTTGGCCACGCCCCATTTTTATCCTTTGGCACTAGTAAAGACTACTAGTCTTATTAGTTATTGGTCAACCCNAAAAAAATACCCAAAAAAGTACATTACATAATACGTAATACATAATAAATACATATGAAAAATAAATACATATGAAATACATATGTAGCATATTTTTGTTGCTAGGATTTAAGACATATAAATTATATATATAATGTAAAAAATTCATTGATCATTACATAGAATTCAATTAAGATAATATATGAAAGTAGAATTCCTTTCTTTTTCATTTTTCCCTTATAAAAATAATTCAATCAAAATAAAATTATCTAATACACAAGAACGAAATGTTTGTTATGTTTAATATCTTTAGCTTAATCTGTATCTGTCTTAATTCTGTCCTTTATTCAAACAGTTTTTTCTTTGCCAAATTGCCCGAAGCTTATGCGGTTTTCAATCCAATCGTAGATGTTATGCCTGTTATACCTCTTTTCTTTTTTCTATTAGCCTTTGTTTGGCAAGCTGCTGTAAGTTTTCGATAAAATTTTTAATACTTTGCCAAATAGACTCATTTTGCCAAATCCAAATCTATTCATGATTTATTCGATAATAAAATTCGAAAAATGAATAAGATCGACTAAGTATTACATTATTATTATAAACCCTCGATTCAAAAATTTCAATTATTGTATATTAATATTATTGTATATTAATATTAAATAACCGCAAAGATGAATTTGGATCAGCTTATTTACTCGTTCTCACCTTTCAGTGAGCAAAGAGTTTACTGGGTCTAGGTCCCGTACAATACCTAATTGTCGATATGACAAGAAGTTTTTTGTAAGTTGTAAGTAAGAAAGAAAAATCTTATTACATACAATACAAAGAAATTCGTAAAAATGACTTTCTTTTCCAAAATTGAATTTTTTTGTTTTGCAGGGGGTCGTGTAAAATTAAACAAACAAATTAAACAAAATAGTAGATGTGTTGAAAAGAAAAAATAGGTAATCTATTCCCTTTTTCGAAAATAAGATTATTTTGGAGGTTGTGTAATGCTTAGTCTTAAACTCTTTGTTTACACAGTAGTGATATTCTTTGTTTCTCTCTTCATCTTCGGATTCTTATCTAATGATCCAGGACGTAATCCTGGACGTGAGGAATAATTTTTTTTTCTAAACTTTTCTTATTATTTTATCTATTCTATAAATTTACCTATGATAAATTCAAGGAATTTCAATTCCTTTTGAAAGTTCGAAATCGAAAGTATCAAGCGGGTCGAGTAATCAGAGCGAGCGGAGAAAGAGGGATTCGAACCCTCGGTACGAATAATTCGTACAACGGATTAGCAATCCGACGCTTTAGTCCACTCAGCCATCTCTCCAAACCAAACTCCAAATGGAAAAGAAAATCGAAATAATTTAAATTAAAGAAATTATGGAGAATTCAATATTTTCTTTATTTTATTTTAATATTTCATATATTATGAATTAATATTAATATATATTACTATTACTATTACATATATACATATATATATTAATATTACATATATACATATATATTAATATAATATTATTATAATATTATAAATTATTATTTTATAATATTTTATAATTAAATAAAATGCAATTATAAAATTTTATATTAGGAATTTCCTATTTTTCATTAATATAAAATAAGTAAGTTCAGAGTAAATAAAGAACGAATTTGATCAGGAATTACATTTAGATAATGATTCGAAACAAGTATCTACAATACAATAGAAAGAATACCTTACTTCTTTGATTTTGTACGAAAGATTTATTCCCCCGGCCCTGGCCGGGTCTTAGTTAAGTACCGGCCAGGCCAGTACCTCTTTTTGTCTAGCTTCAATGACCCCTTCAATCCGAAAATACTAGCAATCCAACAAAACAAGGATATATATATATAGTCTTATTGAAATTTATGTATGTTATTTAAAAAATTCGAAAATTTGAAAAGCTTTGTGCCCTTTACCCTTTTAAGTCCCTGGCTAACAGGACTAAATATGCGTCAACACCATAATTTGGATCCTATCTTGATTGCGTCTCACTCCTTTGTTCGACAAATAGTCCATTTATATACAATAATGTATATGTAGCGGGTATAGTTTAGTGGTAAAAGTGTGATTCGTTCTATTAAAAACTTAAATAGTTAAGGGAAGGGGTATCTCCGTTTTTTTTCATACTCCGATCAAAAACTTTATTTCTTAAAAAGGTTTAATCCTTTACCTCTCAATAGCATATTTGAGGAAGAACATACATTCTCACGATTTGTATCCAAAGTCCTATTAGAAATTTATTTTTATTTTTAATAAATAAAAATGGATTATGTAGTCGTGAAACATAATTTTTTTGAACTGGATCCAGTCTTCCAATTGAATAAGTATGACTAAGGATCCATGGATGAAGATACAAAAGTTTAGTTCCAATCGTAACTAGATCTTCTATTTTGGTGTTGTAAAAGGGAAATTGAAGCCAAACAAGCTGGAAGAGAATGGTTTTGGTTTACTAGAACCACC